AATATTATACTAGTACATATTCTAATACTAATTGATAATACTACTAAATTAATAATTCGAATTAATCCTATGTTTCATTACATATATATAATGAGATAATGAAAATAAAAGAAAATAAAAACATATAGAAAATAAAAACATATAGAAAATAAAAACATATAGAAAATAAAAACATATAAAAAAAAATTTCAAAACTGAAAAAATTTCAGTAGTCATATGGGGTAAAATATCTAGGGATTTCTAGCATATTCTTTTCGAAGTATTTTTTTCATTAATATCTGTGTATAGGATCATTGCTTCTATTGATTTGATACGAATACATTACATAAACATAATCTAAAGCACCGAACGATTATATTTTTTCTCCTTTCCTTATCCTGGATTTCATTTCTATTTTCCTTAATTGATTTGATTCAATCCGTTGAGTTGCGAGTTTACATATAACAACTCATATCTTTCTATACAAAAAAATTCGAAACTTTTTTCTTGTACTATACCGACTGACCCTCTCAGAAATAAAATAAAAAGAATCGAGTTATTTCATTAGAGTTAGAATGAAAAAAAAAAGAGTCATTCCATTTCAGACCAATCTCGAGTACTAAAGAAAGATCGCGATTTGGAATGAACCAAAATACTTGTTTGTTTTGTTACGGCAATAACACTTAGTAATAGTAAGACCACCCGATGGGTTGGATTTCACTACAAGAAAAAGGTTTGTTTTACAGCAAACCTACATTACACAATGAAACATACCACAGAGTGGTATAATAGACGGAATCGTAAATTATCTAATCTACAGAAGAAAGATACTTCTAATAGAAAGAATTAGACATTATCGAATGATTTGACAGACCAAATCCCAAAACCAACTCAACTCATAGAATATAGAAGAAGGAAATTGATACATTTAGGACCAATTCATTATCTCTGCATTATCTCTGAATCAATCAATTGGGGTTGTTGTTCTGCCAAAAAGCGATTAGTCAGGCGACTCCACAAAACAAATACAAGAAAAGAATAGGTCCTAGATCTATGTGACTGTTGAAGTTTTTAGACAGAATCATGTCATGATTCTCACTTCATAAATTGACCGGATTCGATATACCAACGCAAAAATATATCACTAACTCTTTAATCATGGACAGAAAAAGAGGAAAAAGGTCATATGTAATCCATCCACGAAGATTAATGAAGGAAGATGAGTATTTTATCCGAGATTTTACAAATACTGATTAGATCTATTGGAATGAATTATTGTTTTTTATTTATTGTTTTTATTTTCCTGTCCCTATGTATTTACATGAACATGTGGTAATACTTTTGGACCAACCAACCGGCCAGTCTATAAACAAGTACTAATGAGGAAATGAAAACTATACTAAACTAAAATAGAATGTATTAGGGCTATACGGACTCGAACCGTAGACCTTCTCGGTAAAACAGATCAAACTGATTATCATCGAAATGATTCGAACTGTTTCAAAGACCCAACATGCATTTTGTTGCATTGGGCTCTTTCATAAACTGATGTAAAGATCAGTTAGTCCACCATATTTTTCTTTACAGGAAAATAATGAGATGGCTCCATGTGCTCTGATTCATCATTTGTATTCTGATCTAGGAGCAATACCAAAGTGTTTCAAAGAAGGGTTACCTTGACTTAGGTCTGCCTTCGGCCTAGATCTAACTAAGTTAGATGGAGTCTCTATCGCTACGCTGCAAGAGTCGAATATGAGACTTCATACACCTTAAAGTTCATAGGACGAAAAAAGGTTATTTTGAGGCCCTTATACTCATTATGCCTAGCATTGAATGGACTGGGTATTTACCTTATCAACTATCAAATCAATGGCGGGTTCTATTTGATTTGGCACCTGAATTCGCACCTGAATCGGACCGAACCCAATATTTGTCAGGCTATTGTTCTCTTGTTCCCTCGAATCTATGGAGTAAGACATCGATTTGTCAATAAGATCAATTATGTTTATTGCATTGCATAATGGGCTCCCTTGAAAAGCATTGGCGCACGTGTAAACGAGGTGCTCTACCTAACTGAGCTATAGCCCTTGTCATAGATATATTAACATATGGATAATTTCTTGTCAAGATGGATATTCCATAATCCCACATGATAGCTCTCTGATCCGTCTACTGTTAACAGGTTGGTATTGCTTAGAAATAATATTCCACTTATAATCCTATAAGTGATGGATCCTTTTTTTGGTGATAAATAACCTACTTAACTCAGTGGTTAGAGTATTGCTTTCATACGGCGGGAGTCATTGGTTCAAATCCAATAGTAGGTAGAACTTATTAGATACCGAAGTCAATTGAGTGATATCTAATAAGTTTTTCTACCCATTTTCTTTTTTTTTTTCGTTATATCAGATTAGACTTGATTGTGTTCAATTGGCAGAATAAAAATGTGGTGTATCATAATACAGTTCTAAAGAACTTCTTTTGATTATTTTGATGTATTGACTTGACTAGGAGGAAATAG